TAGAAAGAAGAATGATATTCTATATTCAGGGTATGAACCTAAAAGCTTAATTTTAGCTTATCTTTCTTATATTTTGGTGTATGAAGCACTTTGAATTTTGATTTCAATGGATTAGTTTAATTCTAAGTAATATAATAAGAGTAATAAAATTACATTATCTATTCTATCAAAATAGCCCTTTATTCAGGCATCTTATTTTAATATTTTTTTTAATAATGGAACAATAATAAATTTTATTATCTGGTCATGAAAGATTTTTTGTTCCGTGTTTTTCTGGTTTTAATAAAAGTAAGTTTTTAAAAAATTTGACTTTTGATTTAATTAAATATTTTGGTTAAAAATTATGAAAATTAAAGGAAAGAAAGGGGGTAGAGTAATGTATAGACATATAACTATTTAGGAAAAGGATAATAATACAAGTAATATAATTAGGATAAGGTATAATTAGGATATAAGGATTAACGCCGGTCACGAATGAATATAAGACTTGGGGGGAATTAAAGGGATAACTAAATAAGGATACATGGACATATGGTATATATCAATGGTGGAAAAAGAAGATTGAAAGAGAAAGAAGATGGTTTACAATTAAAGGAGATTGAGTCAAATAAGAGACGGGAAATAACTATTAAGGGGATAAATATATAACCAATAAGGTACAATTAGGGTAACTATTTATGAAGCTAAGAGGAATAAGTTAGATTAAGGACAAGTTTAGGCCTATCTATGAGGAGGGATCGTTAAGGTGTTATGTTGATGCAAGTATTTAGTGTGACATGAAGGATGGTTGTGTATAGAAGTCATGGCTGTGGAACCAGTATAGGCAATGGGTTATGTTTAGATAAAGAGTAGGGATATATAAGTATTTATAGGTAGTTAAGTTATTGGATAGATAAGGAATGAGATAGATTATAGGTAAATAGGAGTTGATAGTTATATAAATATTTAATGGAGGAACGACCGGAGTGGACGTAAGGACCAGGGGGCCAGGGGGGGGGCTTTATGATAACGTACCGTTATTTTTTTTTTTAAAAAAAGTTTGATTCTTTCTTTTTTATTTTGATTTTTAATTATTTATATGTAAAATTTTTTTATTTTTCTAAAAGATGTTTTTTCAATATTTATTATTGGTATTTATTGTGAGATAAAACCAGAATTTAAATTTTTAACTAACAAAAATTGTGCCAGCAGTTGCGGTTATACAATTAGTTAAATAGAATATTTTTATTTATATATTAACTTTTTTTAATTAAATTTAATTTATTAATTTTAGGTGAAATTTATATTTTTATAAAATTTTTTGGGTTAAGGATTTATATATGAAAGTTATATAAAAATTAGGATTAGATACCCTATTATTTTAACTGTAAATATTTTTTTAATATTAATAGTTATGTTCTTTAAATTAAAAGAATTTGGCGGTTATTTAATCTTTTTAGAGGAACCTGTCCTTTAATTGATAATCCACGATTGATTTTACTTTAATTTTGTTTATATATCGCTGTCATTGAGTGTTTTATAAGATTATTCTCGTTAATTTTTATGAATAAAATGTTAGGTCAAGATGTAATTATATTAAAGTAGAGATGGGTTACATTTATTTTAATAATGGATAAAAGTTTGTAATTTCTTTTTAAAATTGGATTTAATAGTAATTTTTATAAAATAATAATTTTGATTTATGTTCTAAATAATGTACACATCGCCCGTCACTCCCATTATAAGTTGGGATAAGTCGTAACAAAGTAGGCCTACCGGAAGGTGGGCCTGGTAAGTTCAATCTGATTCCGTAGGGAAATTATTATTTACATTAATAATTATTTTGTGCAATTCAATACAGTTTGAGGTTTTTATTTAAATATTATTTTTTTTATTTATATTTTGATAAAATAAATTTTATTTTTAGTATTTTTGAAAAAATATTTATTTTTTATATATTATACTGTGAAGGAGTTTTTTTATTTTTTTTTAAGTAAAATTTATTTTTTGTACCTTTTGCATCAGGGTTTATTAATTTTTATAAATTATTTTTTTTTCTCGAAAGTCTAAGAGTTAAATATTAATGTAATTTTTTATGATAAATTGATTAATAATTTTTATTTAGATGTTATATGCTATTCATTTAGGTTTATATCTAGTTTATTAATAAATGAATTTAATTCAGCTTTAATTTTTTTATCTTTAATTTTATTAATTTTAAATATTTTTAAAGTAATCTTTTTGGGGATAATCTCATTTAGATTTTTATAAGATCTTTTTATTTTTATTTTTTGTAAGATTAAAAATTTCTATCATTTATTTTGTTATAATTATTTTTAATATATTAAGATTTTTTTTTCTTTAATTTTTTATTTTTAATAATATTTTAATTTTTTAGTTTATTTTATAATGATAAAATTAGTAATTTTTTTAATTTAATTATATGAACTCGGCAAATTTAATTTTCACCTGTTTAACAAAAACATGTTTTTTTGTTTAAAATATAAGATTGGGCCTGCCCATTGATTTAAAGTATTAAAAGGCTGCGGTATTTTAACTGTACGAAGGTAGCATAATCATTTGTCTTTTAATTGGAGGCTAGAATGAATGGTTTGATGAATGATTAACTTTATTTAATTAATTAATTTGAATTTATTTTTTTATTTAAAAAAATAAAATTTTTTTAAAGGACGAGAAGACCCTATAGAAGTTTATTAAATATATAAATGTTTGTTTTGGTTAATTTTTTAATTTTTAAAATATTTAATTTTGTTGGGGTGACAATAAAATTTTTTTAACTTTTATTTTATATTTTCATTAATTAATGTATTTTTTTTGATCCAGAATTTTTGATTATAAGATTAACTTACCTTAGGGATAACAGCGTAATTTTTTTGGAGAGTTCTTATCGATAAAAAAGTTTGCGACCTCGATGTTGAATTAAGATAATTTTTGGGTGTAGATTTTCAATATTTTTGGTCTGTTCGACCATTAAATTCTTACATGATTTGAGTTCAGACCGGCGTGAGCCAGGTCGGTTTCTATCCTTATTTTTTAATAAATTAGTACGAAAGGACCATTTATTTTAATAATATTATTTTTTTTTGATTAATCTTAACTATTTTGGCAGATTAGTGCAATAAATTTAGAATTTATTTATGTAATTTTTTTTACAGATAGTAATAAGTTTATTAATTTTTTTGTTTTTATTAATCATGGTTTTATTGTCTGTGGCTTTTGTAACTCTCTTGGAACGTAAAATTTTAGGTTATATTCAGTTGCGTAAAGGCCCAAATAAAGTTGGTTATTTAGGTTTATTACAACCATTTAGAGATGGTTTAAAATTGTTTTTTAAGGAACAGACTTTTTTATATATATCTAATTTTGTTATTTATTATTTTTCTCCAGTGTTTATGTTATTTTTATCATTTAGTTTATGAATATTATTTCCTTATTTAATTAATGTTTATAATTTTAATTTGGGGTTTTTGTTTTTTTTGTGTTGTACAAGATTTGGGGTTTATGGAGTTTTAATATGTGGTTGGTCTTCAAATTCGAGATATTCTTTATTAGGCTCATTACGTTCTATGGCTCAAACTATTTCGTATGAAGTAAGTATAGCTATAATTTTACTAAATTTGTTTTTGTTAATTTATGATTTTAATTTTATTAATATATTTTTTATGCAAGAATATGTTTGATTTATTTTTTTTTCTTTTCCATTATTTTTTTGTTGATTAGCATCATTTTTGGCTGAGGTTAATCGTTCTCCTTTTGATTTTGCTGAAGGTGAATCTGAATTAGTTTCAGGTTTTAATGTTGAATATAGAAGAGGGGGTTTTGCTTTTATTTTTTTGTCTGAATATATAAATATTATTTTTATAAGTTTAATGACAGTAATTATTTTTTTGGGTTGTGATTTATTTTCTTTATTTTTTTTCTTAAAGTTGGTTTTTATTATTTTTTTTGTTATTTGGGTACGTGGTACTTTACCTCGTTTTCGTTATGATAAATTAATATATTTAACTTGAAAAGTTTTTTTGCCGATTTCTTTAAATTATTTTATTTTTTTTATAGGTTTTGTTTTATTTATGATTGAGTTTATATAATCATTATTTTAGGTTAAGTTGATAAATGAATTTAACATTTATCTTATATTTTCAAAATATATGCTTTTCTAAAGCTTAATCAACTATCTAGTTATTTTATCTCATAATTTAATTGTTAATGGGTTAATAATAAAATATAAAAAATATATTACTGTAATAATTTGTCCAGTGGTGATGTAAGGTTCTTCAGCTGGTCGTGCCCCAATTCATGTTAATAGAATAATTATAGTGAAATATGATCAAAATAATATTTGATTGATTGGGTAAAATATATTTCTTTGAAATTTATTTTTGTTGACAATTGGTATAATTATTAATATAAGAATAGATAATATTATAGCAATTACTCCTCCTAGTTTATTAGGGATTGAACGCAAAATTGCGTATGCAAATAGAAAATATCATTCAGGTTGGATATGAACTGGTGTAACAAGGGAGTTGGCTGGGATAAAGTTTTCTGGGTCACCTAATATTCGTGGTTCTAATAAATTTAATATTATAAATATATATATTATAATAATTATTCCTATAATGTCTTTAATTGAGAAGTATGGGTGAAATGGAATTTTATCAAAATTTCTTTGAATCCCTGTTGGGTTGTTAGATCCTGTTTGATGAAGATATAAAAGGTGAATTATTGTTATGGCAGCTAAGATAAATGGTAATATAAAATGTAATGTGAAAAATCGGGTTAATGTGGCATTATTAATAGAAAATCCTCCTCATAATCATTTCACTATTGTTCTACCTAAATATGGAATAGCTGATATAAGATTTGTAATAACTGTAGCCCCTCAGAATGATATTTGTCCTCAAGGTAATACATAACCTAAAAATGCGGTTGCTATAATAATAAATAATATAATTACTCCTACCGTTCATGTTATAAATAGTTTATAAGATCCATAATATATACCTCGTCCGATATGAATATATAGACAGATAAAGAATATTGATGCTCCGTTTGCATGCATACTTCGTAAAATTCATCCATTATTTACATCTCGTGTAATATGAATAATTCTATTAAATGCTGAATTAATATCAGGAGTATAGTGTATGGCTAGAAAAATTCCGGTAATAATTTGAATTGTTAAACATATTCCTAGAAGTGATCCAAAATTTCATCATAATGAAATAGAGGATGGTGACGGTAAATCAATTAATGATGAATTAACAATTTTGATAACAGGATGATTTTTTCGAATTGGTTTTTTCATAATTTTTTTTTCGTATAGGTCCTTCAAATGTATTAGTAATAAAAATTACATAGATTATTGTAATTAATAAATAAATTGCTATAATAATTGTTAATGTTGATCTTTTTGTGTTAAATAATTTTATTAGATTTATGTTTTGTTGATTTTCTATAATTATAATATTATTGTAGTCTGCGATAATGAATTTGTTTTTCATTAATATAATTAATAGAAAAATTGAAATTGTGATGGAAAATATCTTTGTTGATCATTTTATTTTTTCATTTGAAGCAATTCTTGCTATATATATAAATAGAATAAGTATTCCCCCCAGTATTGTTAAAATTAGAATATATGAATATCATGTGTATTTTATTAATATATTAATTATTGTTGATAAAATTATGGTTTGGATAATAATTATAAATCCCATACTTAAAGGATGTTTAGTTATAATAATTGTTGTTGATAATGTTAGTATGATTGTTATTAGTATTTTCATTTTCAGTAAATATTTTAATTAAAATATTAATTTTGGAGATTAAAGATGGAATTTTGTTTTCTTTGCTGAAGTTTTAAAGTTATATACTATCTATGATTTACAAGATCATTATTTTTTTTTAAACTATTAAAACTTATTTTAATAATATTTTTTTGTTTATATATATTTATTTTTGGATTATTAATATTTTGTTCTTTACGTAAACATTTATTGTTAACTTTATTAAGACTTGAGTATTTAGTTGTTATTTTATTTTTTAGATTTTTTATTTTTTTATATAATTATTTAAGTGAAAATAATTTTATAATTCTTTTTTTAACTTTTTCTGTTTGTGAAGGAGTTTTGGGCTTATCAATTTTGGTTTCTATAATTCGTTCTTTTGGTAATGATAATTTGTTAAATTTAAGAGGTTTAATATGATAAAAATTTTTTTTACTTTTATTTTTATATTACCAATAGTTTTTTTATCTAATTGAATAATTTTAATTTTTTCAATTATTTTATTTTTTTTAATTTTTTTAAATAATAATTTAATATATATATATTTTATTAATTTTAGATATTTTTTTATAATAGATTTATTATCTGGTTCTTTAATTTATTTAACTATTTGAATTATTTTATTGATAATTTTGTCAAGTTATGGGGTTAAAAATAAGAATTATTTTTTAATTACATTATTTTTTTTATTATTTTTTTTGATTTTATCATTTTCTACTTCCAATATTTTTATATTTTATTTGTTTTTTGAGTCGAGCTTGATTCCAACTTTATTTTTAATTTTTGGTTGGGGTTATCAACCTGAGCGGTTATCTTCAGGATTTTATTTATTATTTTATACTTTATTTGGTTCATTGCCATTATTATTGGTTATTTTTTATATTTATTTTTTAAATAATAGTTTATTTTATACAATAATTATTTTGAATTATAATATTTATTTATATTTAGGTTTAGTTATGGCTTTTCTTATTAAAATGCCAATAATTTTTTTCCATTTTTGGCTACCTAAAGCTCATGTTGAAGCCCCTATCTCTGGATCAATAATCTTGGCTGGTGTTCTTTTAAAATTAGGGGGTTATGGTTTAATGCGTGTTTTTATATTTTTAAAGGGCATATATTTTTTAAATAATTTATTTTTTATTAGTTTAAGTCTTTTTAGAATATTAATAATTGGTTTAATTTGTATATTTCAAGTTGATATAAAATCATTAATTGCTTATTCTTCAGTAAGTCATATAGCTTTAGTAATTTGTGGTATTTTTAGATTAAATTACTTAGGAATATTGGGAGCATTAATCTTAATAATTGGTCATGGTTTATGTTCTTCTGGTATATTTTGCTTAGCTAATATTATGTATGAGCGTTCTGGTAGTCGTAGATTTTATTTTAATAAAGGTTTAATTACTTTAATTCCTAATTTTTCTTTTTTTATATTTTTATTATGTGCTAATAATATATCTAGTCCCCCTTCATTAAATCTTTTAGGTGAAATTTTAATTATTAACTCAATTATAAGTTGAAGAAGATTGAGATTTATTTATTTATTTTTTGGTTCATTTCTTAGTTGTTGTTTCAGAATTTATTTATATGCTAATACTCAGCATGGTCAGTTATTTTTTGGTTTGAAGAATTTTTTTTCTATTAATGTGCGTGAGTACATGCTACTTTTTTTACATTGATTGCCTTTAAATGTTTTAGTTATAAAAATTGATATTTTTTTAATATGATTATATTTAAGTAGTTTAATTAGAATTATAATTTGTGGTGTTATAGGTGTCTTTAATGACCTTAAATCTTGAAAATATTTTCTAAATATATTTTTTGATCATTAATTTTATTTGTGTTAGGTTTTTTTATAATTTTTTTAGGTTTATATTTTTTATTTTATAATTTAATTTATTTTTTTGATTGAGAAATTATAAGTGTTAATAGTATATTAATAACTTTTACTATAATTTTTGATTGAATGTCAATAATATTTTGTGGTTGTGTATTTTTTATTAGATCAATAGTTGTTTTGTACAGACATTCTTATATGATTGAAGATATTTATAGGATTCGTTTTTTATATTTGGTTTTAATATTTATTTTTTCTATATTTATATTAATTATTAGACCAAATTTAATTAGTATTTTGATTGGTTGAGATGGTCTAGGTTTAGTATCTTATTGTTTAGTAATTTATTTTCAGAATTATAAATCCTACAATGCAGGTATATTAACTATTTTAATTAATCGCATTGGAGATGTTGCTATTTTATTAAGAATTGCTTGAATAATAAATTTTGGTAGTTGACATTATTTATATTATATAATTTATTATTTTTTTTGAATGAAGTATTTATTTTTTTTGTTAATTTTAGCTGGTTTCACAAAAAGTGCACAAATTCCTTTTTCTTCGTGGTTGCCGGCAGCTATGGCCGCTCCTACTCCTGTCTCTGCATTAGTTCATTCTTCAACTTTAGTTACGGCAGGGGTTTATTTATTAATTCGTTTTAGTGATTTGTTGTGTATATTTAATTGTAGTTTTTTTTTGATTTTATCAATAATAACTATATTTATGTCAGGTTTAGGGGCTAATTTTGAATTTGATTTAAAAAAGATTATTGCTTTATCTACTTTAAGACAGTTAGGTTTAATAATAACTATTCTTTTTTTGGGTTATCCTTTATTTTCTTTTTTACATCTATTGACTCATGCTTTCTTTAAGGCTTTGTTATTTTTATGTGCAGGTTTAATAATTCATGTAATAAATAATACTCAAGATATTCGTTTTATGGGTGGTTTAATTAATCAATTACCTGTAACTATTACTTGTTTTTTAATTTCAAATTTATCTTTATGTGGTTTCCCTTATTTATCTGGATTTTATTCTAAAGATTTAATTATGGAAATATTTTCTTTTGATTCTTTTAATTTTTTTATTTATTTTATTATATATTTTTCTGTTGGTTTAACTGTTTCATATAGTGTTCGTTTAGGTTATTATGTTTTAATTATAAATGTAAATTCTTATAGATGTCAATCATATTTAGAGGACTTTTTTATGAATTTTTCTATAATTTTTATAGTTTTAATATCTATTATTAGTGGTAGTATACTAAGTTGATTAATTTTTGTTAGACCAATTTTTTTAATATTAAGATTTTTAATAAAAATAATAACTTTAATTTTTATTATTTTGGGTTTTATTGTAGGCCTGAAATTTTCAGAATTTTATAATAGTTTAAATAATTATTATTTTATTAAAAATTATTTGATGACAAGATTTTTTAGATTAATGTGATTTATACCAAATTATAGAACTTATTTAATTTCTAATTTTTCTAGTAAGATTTTTCTCAATTCTTTCAAGAATTTGGAGGTGGGTTGGGGAGAATTTGTTTTCTCAAAATTATCTTTTTTTTACCTAGTAATTTTGAGAAAACTTTCTCAATTTTTTTATTTTAATAACTTAAAGATTTATTTATTTACCTTTTTTTTATTTACTTTTATGTTTTTTGTATTTTAAGGTTAAAATAGCTTAAATAATAAAGTTTAATATTGAAGATATTAAGATAGAATATTTTCTTTTTAACATTTATGGATAATAATTAATCTTTTCTTTATTGAAAATAAAGTGTTTTTATAAACTACATAAATTTAAGAGAAAAACGGATTTTAACCGCTTTAAAAAGTAGTTAGCAGCTCTTTTTAGTTACAACATTCTCTTTTAACTAGATTTATATAATAATCAATTTTTTCATTAACAGTGAAATACCTCTATTTTGGTTTTAGTTAAAAGTATGGAGAAATCTCTATTTTTAGGTCGAAACTAAATGTAATCTTTTTTACTTCTTTACTTTAAGGAAAACCTTTTAAGGTAATTTTTAATTGCAAATTAAATGTTATAAATTAACTATGACCCTTAATTATATCATTCAAGAATTTTATTTTTTCATTCATAATATAATCCTAAAATTAAAATAATAATAAATGTTACTGTAATTAGATATCATGATGTTATATTTGTAATTTGTGTGATTTTGATCGTAGGTAAAATAATAATAATTTCAACGTCAAAAATTAAAAAGATAATTGCGATTATGAAGAATTGTATAGAGAATGGTATTCGTGATGATCTTTTTGGATCAAATCCACATTCGAATGGTGTTATTTTTTCGCGGTTGTTTTTGTCTTTTTTTGAGATTATTAAACATAATGTTATTAAAATTATTCTAATTATTATAGATATGTATATTGTTATTATTGTTAATATAATTATTTTTTCTTTATTTAAGACCTTTTAATTGGAAGTTAAATATACTTTATATACTAAAAAAATAACTACCTCATCAGTAAATTGAAATATATAAAAATAATCATACTACGTCAACGAAATGTCAATATCATGCGGCTGCCTCAAATCCGAAGTGGTGTTTTCTTGAAAAATGAAATTTTATAGTTCGGGCTAAACAAATAATTAGAAATGTTGTTCCAATAATTACATGTAGTCCATGAAATCCTGTTGCAATGAAGAAGCATGACCCATAAACTGAATCTCTTATGGTAAAAGGTGATTCGATGTATTCATATGCTTGTAAAATTGTAAAATATACTCCTAGGATTACGGTTAAAAATAGTCCTTTTACTGTTTGTGAGTGATTTATATTAATAATTCTGTGGTGAGCTCATGTGATTGTAATTCCTGAACATAATAGAATTGTTGTATTCAATAAGGGGATATCTATTGGGTTGAATGTTTGAATTCTTTTTGGAGGTCATATTATACCAATTTCAAATGTAGGAGCTAATCTTCTGTGAAAAAATCTTCAGAAGAATGACACGAAGAATAATACTTCTGAGATGATAAATAGGATTATTCCATATTTTAATCCTTTTGTAACAATAACTGTATGTTTTCCTTGAAATGTCCCTTCTCGAATAATATCTCGTCATCATTGAATTATTGATAAAATAATAATTAATATTCCTGTAATTATAATATAAGTTATTTTTATATGAAATCATATAACAATTCCTGATGTTATAGTTATAGCTCCAATTGATCTAGTTAAGGGTCATGGTCTTGGGTCAACAAGGTGAAATGGGTGATTTTGATTTTTCATAATTTACTTCTCTTGAATATAAAGTAGATAGAATTGAGAATACATATGCTTGAATAATGGCAACAGCTGTTTCGAATAATATTAATATAATTTGTACTATAATTAATATAATAATAATTATATTTGATGCATTTGTTGTATTATTTCCTAGTAATCTTATCAATAAATGTCCTGCGATTATGTTTGCTGTTAATCGGACTGCTAGTGATCCCGGTCGAATAAAATTTCTAATTGTTTCGATGCAAACTATGAATGGTATCAATAATGGCGGTGTTCCGGCGGGGATTAAATGGGCAAATATATGTTGTGTTTTTTTAATTCACCCAAATAATATGATTGATAATCATAAAGGTAGTGATATTGTAAGTGAGAATGTTAAATGACTTGATCTTGTGAAAATATATGGTAATAATCCTATAATATTATTAATTAAGATAAATATAAATAATGAAGTTATTATTAAAGTTAATCCTTGACTTTTTTTTAGTAATATTTTAAATTCATTATGTAATGTTTTGTAAATAATTTGATAAATTTTTGTGTATCGGGATGATATTATTCAATATGAATAAGGTATTAAAATTATAAATATAATTGTTCTATTTCAGTTTATTGAATAATACATGGAAGTTGATGGATCAAATGTTGAAAATAAATTAGTTATCATTTTCAATTAAATAATTTTTTTGTTATGTTTTTTTTTATATTTTTGTTTTTATAATCTTTGTTGAAGTATATTATTGTATTAATGATTATTATTATTATTATAAATAATAATATTATTGTTAATCAAGATATAGGTGCTATTTGAGGTATAGAAAGATATCAATAATGATTTTTTAAACTTGACAAGTTTATGTTTTTTTATAAACTAATTTTTCCATTAAGAGTAGTTGTTAATTACTATAATTTGGTTTAAGAGACCATTACTTCACTTTCAGTCACTTAATGAGTTATTTTTTAATCATTTAATGAATTGTTTAGTTGGTACACTTTCAATTGTAATTGGCATAAATCTGTGATTTGCTCCGCAAATTTCTGAGCATTGTCCATATATGATTCCTGGACGATTTATGAATATTGATCTTTGGTTTAATCGTCCGGGAATAGCATCAATTTTTACTCCTATTCTAGGAATTGTTCATGAGTGTAGTACATCTGTTGCTGTAACAAGAATACGGATTTGGTTGTTTATGGGTAAAATAATATGATTATCTGTTTCTAATAATCGGAATTCATTATTTATTGTTTCATTTGTTGGTTTTATATATGAGTCAAATTCGATATTTTTGAAATCTGAATATTCATATCTTCAGTATCATTGATGGCCAATTGATTTAATGGTAATTGATGGTGATTTGATTTCATCTATTATGTATAAAATTCGTAGTGATGGTAGGGCAATTAATATTAAAATTATTGCGGGGATGATTGTTCAAATAATTTCAATTGTTTGATTTTCTATTATAAATCGATTAATTATTTTGTTTGAGATTATTTTTATTATAATTCATGCAATTATTGTTGTAATAGCAAGTAAAATAATTATGGTATTGTCGTGGAAGAAAATTAATTGTTCTATAATAGGTGAGTTGGCATCTTGTAAATTGATTTGTGATCATTTAGCTATTTTCAATAAAAGATGATTCTTTATAAATGAAGCTTAAATTCATTGCATATTTTCTGCCATATTGAAAATTAAATATAATAGGTGTTTCGTTATATGAATGTTCGGCAGGAGGATATTTCTGTAATCATTCGATATTTGAGGTTAAATTTATAATAAACATAATTTTTCGTTTAGAAATTATTCTTTCTCATATAATTATAATAAATATTATAGTTCCAATAATTGAAATGGTTGATCCGATTGATGAGATAATATTTCATGATATATAAGCATCTGGGTAGTCTGAATATCGTCGAGGTATCCCTCTTAATCCTAAAAAATGTTGTGGGAAGAATGTTATATTTACACCAATAAATATTGTAATAAATTGTGTTTTTAGTCATTTAGGATTTATAGTTATACCAGTTAATAGTGGATATCATTGAATAAATCCTGCTATGATAGCAAATACTGCTCCTATTGATAAAACATAATGAAAGTGTGCTACAACATAGTAAGTGTCATGTAGAATAATGTCAATTGATGAATTTGCCAAAATAATTCCTGTCAATCCTCCAATTGTGAATAAAAATACAAATCCCAATGCTCATAAAGTAGTCGGTGTGTAATTAATAATTGATCCATGAATTGTGGCTAATCATCTGAAGATTTTAATTCCTGTGGGCACAGCAATAATTATTGTGGCTGATGTAAAATATGCTCGTGTATCTACGTCTATACCTACTGTAAATATATGATGAGCTCATACAATAAATCCTAATAAACCAATTGCTAGTATGGCATAAATTATTCCTGTTGATCCAAATGCATTGATTTTTCCTCTTTCTTGTCTAATAATATGTGAGATGATGCCAAATCCTGGTAAAATTAAAATGTACACTTCTGGGTGTCCAAAGAATCAAAATAAATGTTGATAAAGCACAGGATCACCTCCTCCTGCAGGATCAAAGAATGAGGTATTAATATTTCGATCAGTTAATAGTATTGTAATTGCTCCCGCTAATACGGGTAATGATAATAATAATAATAGTGCTGTAATACCAACGGATCATACAAATAGTGGGATTTTTTCTCTTGTTATACCAGTTGTTCGTATATTTATAATTGTTGAAATAAAATTAACTGCTCCCAGGATTGATGACACACCAGCTAGATGTAGTGAAAAAATTGTTAAATCTACGGCTGCATTATTATGGGCGATATTTCTGGATAAAGGTGGGTAAACAGTTCATCCTGTTCCGGCCCCTGTGTCTACTATTCTACTAATTAATAATAATGTAAGTGATGGGGGTAATAATCAAAATCTTATATTATTTATTCGAGGGAATGCTATATCTGGTGCTCCAATTATTAGGGGTACCAATCAGTTACCAAAACCTCCAATTATGATTGGTATAACTATGAAAAAAATTATAATGAATGCATGTGCTGTTACGATAGTGTTATAAATTTGATCATTTCCAATAAATGATCCTGGTTGTCCTAACTCAATTCGAATGATTCATCTTATTGATATACCAATTATTCCTGATCATATGCCTAATATAAAATATAATGTGCCAATGTCTTTATGATTTGTAGAATATAATCATTTATTCATTTTTTTTAATGTTCTGTTTTTTATTTTTTTTTATAAATCTGATAAAGTGTCTGATTGTTTAGGTTGTAAATTGTAAATTTATATAAGAATATTATATTCCTTTATCAGGTTTTATAGTCAATATATGATATTAGATTGCAATTCTTAAGTAGTAATTTTACTAAAACCTATAAAATTTAATTTATATATTTAACTTTGAAGGTTAATAGTTTTATTAACTTAAGATTTTATATAATATTCAAGATTAATGTTAATGGCAATATTAAATTTAAGATTATATTTATTATTAAAATTTTTTTTCTTTCATTAGTTTTTATAATTCATTTTTGGTTAGTTGAATTTATTATAATAATAGGTGAAATTATTCGTAAATAATAAAATAATGTAATTATTGATCTAAATATAAGAATTATCATTGTAAGTAAGGTTTCATTTATTATAATTGATTGAATAACTATTCATTTTGGATAAAATCCAATAAATGGTGGGAGTCCTCCGATTCTTATTATTATAATTATAATATTAATTTTTTGTGTTTTAGTTTTAATATTTATGTTTATTTGATTTATGTGATAGATGGAGTTTATTTTGAAAAATAAAGTTATTGGAATTAATATGAATGCATAAATAATTAAATATTTAATTCATATTTCATTATTATATTTTATACAAATAAATATTCATCTTATATGATTTACTGACGAAAATGCTATAATTTTTTTAATTGATGTTTGATTTAATCCACCAATTGCACCAATAATTGCATTTATTGTAGTAATTATTATAATTATTATTTTTGTTATATATATGTTTGATATAACAAATATGGGTGCAATTTTTTGTCATGTTATTAAAATTAGGCAGTTATTTCATGATAATTTATTTATGATATTGATAAATCATAAATTTATTGGGGCTATTCCTATTTTTATAATTATTGTTATATTTATTATAATTATTGATAATTTTTCTAAATTTTCATTAATTATTATTTTTGAATTAATAATAATTATAAAAAGGAAGACTATAGATCTAATTCTTTGAATTAAAAAGTATATTATTTTAGCTTCTGAAGATCTTTTATTTTTTGTTTTTTCTATTAAAGGAATAAATGATATTATGTTAATTTCTAATCCTATTCATATTCTTAATCAATTTTCGGATCTAATAATTATTATTGTTGAAATAATAAGTGTAAATATGGCTATAATTTTTGTATGTATTTTTAT